GCCGAACCCAATGCCTATATTGCATTTGCGGGTAAAAGAGTCATTGAACAAACATTGAATAAAACAGTACCTGAAGGTTCACAAGCGGCTGAATATTTATTTCAGAAGGGCCTATTCGATCTAATCGTACCACGTAATCCTTTAAAAAGTGTTCTGAGTGAGTTATTTCAGCTCCACGCTTTCTTTCCTTTGAACCAAAATTCAATAGAGCATTAAGTTCCTTTTTTAATTGTAGCAAACAAATAGTTAGTTTATCAGAATCCAAGTAAAACTAATATGAATGGGGTTTCTTTGGTGACATAAGATCTAAATTGTAGAAAGGATCAAAAGTTGCGGATCTTTTTTATCTATATTCTTAATTACTAATTAAGTTAATAAGTTAAGAGGACTCTATCAACAAGAAAAAAGAGTGAAGTCTTCTTTTCGTGAAACTAGTAAAATAACAAAAATTTTGTTCTACGTCTTACGTATGTATATAGAATCCAAATATATAATATAGAAACTATAGATATGATAGATATAGTTTTGTACCTTTCTATATCTCTCGAGAATCCCATTTTTTTTTTACTAATAATCCCCCTTTTGGATAGGATTCTAACACGAATCTTTCGAGAATTTGGAATAAGCTTTTTCTTTATTAAATTAAAATGATTAGAAGACGGGAGCAAAAGACGAATAAAATAAGAAAGGCGATTATCCTACATATCTTTTACATATCTTTCAGATGAATAAGTACATTCTTTCTATACTAACTTAGATATATACTTAGATCTATACTCATTAAAATTCGAAATTAATAGTTCATTTAAAAATTCAAATAATAATTAGAATTTCGAATTCTAATTAATATAAGATAAGATATCTTTATAAATATAAATACAAATAACAGATACAAATCGTAAATTGAGGTATTCTTTATATGACAACTTTCGACTTTCCCTCTGTTTTGGTCCCTTTAGTAGGCCTAGTATTTCCGGCAATGGCAATGGCTTCTTTATCTCTTCATGTTCAAAAAAATAAGACTGTTTAGATCTGACAGGCCCAACTCTCCTCCATTTTTTTTTCAAAGCAAGACTTGTATCATAACGCAGATATCTATTTAGCGGAAGAAGGTCGAACATAAAGTATGGGCTCTTAGGTTTGTAGAAAGATGATATGGTGGTAAAGGAATTCTATATATTTGAAAAAATATCAGGATCACCGAATGGCTGAACTGTAAAGTCGGTGTATCTAGATGTATATTGATGGGATCATACGAAGGGTCTGGTTTTATTTTAGATCTAACCAATTTGATAAATTACTTTTCTTTTACAGGTTCACGTCAAACGAGTACTAGTTGATGGGAGTTACTTCGGAAACAAAAAAAGTAAAGTCTAGGGTATTCTTTCAATTCCAATAAAACGAAACCAGATCAAGTATGAGTTGTCGATCAGAACATATATGGATACAACCTATAACGGGGTCGCGAAAAACAAGTAATTTCTGCTGGGCCATTATCCTTTTTTTAGGTTCATTAGGATTCTTATTGGTTGGAACTTCCAGTTATCTTGGGAGAAACTTGATCTCTTTATTTCCATCTCAGCAAATCTTTTTTTTTCCACAAGGGATTGTGATGTCTTTCTATGGGATCGCGGGTCTCTTCATTAGCTCCTATTTGTGGTGCACAATTTCGTGGAATGTAGGGGGTGGTTATGATCGATTCGATAGAAAAGAAGGAGTGGTGTGTATTTTTCGTTGGGGATTCCCTGGAAAAAATCGCCGCATCTTCCTCCGATTTTTTATAAAGGATATTCAGTCCATCAGAATAGAAGTTAAAGAGGGTATTTATGCACGCCGTGTCCTTTATATGGATATCAGAGGCCAGGGGGCCATTCCCTTGACTCGTACTGATGAGAATGTTACTCCACGGGAAATTGAACAAAAAGCTGCCGAATTGGCCTATTTCTTGCGTGTACCCATTGAAGTATTTTGAGAAATTGGCTGAGAAAATGAATGCTTTATCAGCAGGAAGGAAAAACTAAAGAATCCCTCTTTTCTTTTCTATACCATAATCCATTTTATAATGATAACTAGTCAATTTCTGTATTAGTTTGCCACTACTTTTTGATCATCACAATATTCTTCAGAAAATTCCCTCCATTTTTTGATTCCGGACTCTGAGTAGTCAGTGACAATTTTTCAAAATTTAGGATATTTTGATATAATGAGAGAAACGAATATTCATTACTTAAACAAAGCGGTTCGTTCATCGAAAAGGGGATACTTGCTTTGAATTTGACCAATTGCGATATCCGGAAACAGTCTTTTTTGTTTATTATTTTAATTCGAAGTGGATTCTTAATCTATTTCTGTATTGTATTCTTTCTACATTCAAAGACTAACTGCAAAATCACAAATAAAAAACACAGTGAATAGATTCATAGGTTCCATACTTTGGAATAGAACTCATGCTTGAGAGAACTATTGGATCGCGTAAAGTCAACTAATGGGAGCGGTTCATTAAAAATTACTAGACGAGATGCAAAAATGGCAAAAAAAAAAAATAAAGCATTCACTCCTCTTTTATATCTTGCATCTATAGTATGTTTGCCCTGGTGGATTTCTCTGTCATTTACTAAAAGTCTGGAATCTTGGGTTACTTATTGGTGGAATACTAGGAAATCTGACATTTTTTTGACTGAAAGTCAAGAAAAGAGTATTCTAGAAAAATTAATAGAATTAGAGGAAATCCTTCTCTTGGAGGAAATGATCAAGGAATACTCGGAAACACATCTACAAAACCTTCGTATAGGAATCCACAAAGAAACGCTCCAATTAATCAAGATACACAACGAGGATCGTATCCATACAATTTTGCACATCTCGACAAATATAATATGTTTCGTTATTCTAAGTGGTTTTTCTTTTTTGGGTAATGAAGAACTTGTTATTCTTAACTCTTGGGCTCAGGAATTCCTATATAACTTAAGTGACACAATAAAAGCTTTTTCGATTCTTTTATTAACAGATTTATGTATCGGATTCCATTCGCCCCACGGTTGGGACCTAATGATTGGCGTTGTCTACAAAGATTTTGGATTTGTTCATAATGATCAAATTATATCTGGTCTTGTTTCTACTTTTCCAGTAATTCTAGATACTATATTTAAATTTTTTATTTTTCGTTATTTAAATCGTGTTTCTCCGTCACTTGTAGTGATTTATCATTCAATGAATGATTAAAAAAGGACCTACTTAGTTCAATTAGAATGTTTCTTAACTTGTAGTTGTACATAAGCAAAGCAGGTAAAATAATATGGATTCTCTCTTTTTCTACCCATCCCAAAGATTTATTCTATATATTTTTTTTACTATTAATATTATTTATTTATATTCTATTCCAGTAAAATTCTTCCAGTAAATAGCAGAATCGCGGATAGGGAACTAGATTAGCGACCTACCAAATTTATTGTAGACAGTTTCGGGATCAATGGTTGGACCATGCAAACTATAAAGACTTTTTATTGGATAAAAGAACAAATTACTCGATCCATTTCCGTATCGCTCATGATATATATCATAACTTGGCCATCCATTTCAAGTGCATATCCCATTTTTGCACAGCAGGGTTATGAAAATCCACGAGAAGCGACTGGGCGTATTGTATGTGCCAATTGCCATTTAGCTAATAAGCCCGTGGATATTGAAGTTCCCCAGGCAGTACTTCCAGATACTGTATTTGAAGCAGTTGTTCGAATCCCTTATGATATGCAACTAAAACAAGTTCTTGCTAATGGTAAAAAGGGCGCTTTGAATGTGGGGGCTGTTCTTATTTTACCGGAGGGTTTTGCATTAGCTCCTGCCGATCGGATTTCCCCCGAGATGAAAGAAAAGATAGGCAATCTGTCTTTTCAGAGCTATCGCCCCAATCAACAAAATATTCTTGTGATAGGACCCGTTCCTGGTCAGAAATATAGTGAAATCACTTTTCCTATCCTTTCCCCCGACCCCGCTACTAAGAAAGAGATTCACTTCTTAAAATATCCTCTATACGTAGGCGGAAACAGGGGAAGGGGTCAGATTTATCCCGACGGGAGCAAAAGTAACAATACAGTTTATAATGCTACAGCAGCAGGTATAGTAGGTAAAATAATACGAAAAGAAAAAGGGGGTTATGAAATAACCATAGCGGATGCATCGGATGGACGTCAAGTGGTTGATATTATTCCTCCAGGGCCAGAACTTCTTGTTTCAGAAGGCGAATCTATCAAATTGGATCAACCGTTGACGAGTAATCCTAATGTGGGTGGATTTGGTCAGGGAGACGCAGAAATAGTACTTCAAGACCCCTTACGTGTCCAAGGCCTTTTGTTCTTCTTGGCATCTGTTATTTTGGCGCAAATCTTTTTGGTTCTTAAAAAGAAACAGTTCGAGAAGGTTCAATTGTCAGAAATGAATTTCTAGACTCGCGGATTTATCGACATTGAGTTCATAACGGTAAAAAGAACAAAATTTTTTTGACGATTCTCTATGATAAAAAAATTGCATTATGAAAAGTTTTTTATACTCGTTTTCTACTAGATGTCGGGAATTCCTTGTACCGAATTCCTAGTTATAGTATGTAGATTGTGAAGAAAACAGTTTGACTTTCTTTTTGTAATCCAAATTGGGGTGGTATAGTTATGTTCCTATTATCACATTTCCATGTCATAAAATTCATCAATATCAATTTCGACTAGATACTAGACTAGACATAAGTAAGTGGGGAATAGAACGGATAAATGCGTGAAACAAAAAATTCTAGGGACGATTATTCGTCTTCCTAGTCTTCGACACAAGAAAGAGGTATGGCAAATTCCTTTTCTTGTGTCGAAAGAAAAAAGCTTCTTGATCCTGTTTGTCAAAGATTCCTAGTCTAAGTTTTTAATTTTGCCAGAAAAAGCAGAACCTTTTTCCGATATAGTACATATAATATATATATATATTGGTGGGCAAACAAAAGATAGGGGGTTTGTTGAGTA